AGATTGAATGGGATGACAGTTTAGTAGTGAAAATCTGTAAAATGCGAATTTCGATCAAATCACACATCGCAATATACTAGGCCTTCTAATTCCTTAAGGGGTTTATCTAAAAGATTCGCGATATAACTAGGAAGGCGTTTCAAATACCACACATGAGTTACTGGACATGCGAGTTTGATGTATCCCATTTGATATCTTCGTATCCGAGAATCAACAAATTCCACCCCACATTCTTCACAAAATTTCGGGTCCTCTTTTTCCGCTCCGATCACTCGATAATTTCCACAAGCACAAATTCCACTTTTTATGGGTCCAGAGATTCTTTCACAAAACAATCCATCTTTTTCCGGTTTATTGGTTTTATAATGAAAAGTATAGGGCTTTGTCACCTCTCCAACTATCTCCCCATTTGGTAGGATTTTGTTGGCCCAAGCCCTTATTTGTTGAGGAGACACTAATCCAATTCGAAGTTGTTGATGTTTATACCGGTCGATCATAGAATAGAAATTCTGATTCATTCGGATCAAACTTCCTTCCGATTAATCTGAAAATTCTTTTCAGATACAAGGAAATGGTTCAGTTCCAGAGCCAAAGATCGTAGTTCTCGAACGAGTAATCGAAAAGATTCTGGGGCATCCTCAGGATTAGGTACTGTTCCTCCAATGATCGTAGCACCAAGTAATTCTTGACGAGCTCTAATATGATCAGATTTATAAGTAAGCATCTCTTGTAAAATATGAGCAACACCAAATCCTTCTAGAGCCCAAACTTCCATTTCCCCTACTCGTTGCCCCCCTTGCTTAGCCCTTCCTCTAAGGGGTTGTTGTGTAACAAGTGCGTAATGCCCACTCGAACGTCCATGGATTTTATCATCAACTTGATGAATTAATTTTAGGATATAGGACTTGCCTATTAGAACAGGTTGTTCAAAAGGATCTCCTGTTCTTCCATCAAATATTCTGCTTTTTCCCGGAAACTCGGGTTCAAATACCCATGGGTTTTTTGTTTGCTTACTGGCTTCATATAATTCGGAAAACACTAGTTTTCTCGAAGCCTCTTGCTCATATCTCTCATCAAAAGGTGCTATTCTATAATGTCTCTTTAGTATATCCCCTGCTAACCCGAGCGAACATTCAAATATCTGTCCTACATTCATTCGTGAGGGTACTCCTAATGGATTGAAGACCATATCAACAGGTGTTCCATCTTGCAAGTAGGGCATATCTTGTCTAGACAAAATTTTAGAAATGATACCTTTATTCCCATGTCTTCCAGCTACTTTATCACCCACTTTGATTTCACGTTTCTGTAAAATATATACACGAATCTTTTCTGGATTATAGCTGGAACCCGTCTTTTTCTGGATCCATCTCACATCAATAACTCGACCTCTTCCGCCTATAGGTAGTTTTAGAGAAGTTTCTTTTGAAGTGGATATCTGAATCCCAAGTATGGCTCGTAATAATCTATCCTCGGGGGCATACGAGGATTCGTTCGCTGTCTGAGGTGTTAATTTACCTATTAAAATATCGCCGGTTTCTATCCAAGATCCCAGCATTACAATTCCATTTCTGTCTAAATTTCGGAGTAAATGAGCCTCTAAATGGGGTATTTCCTTAGTAATTCTTTCGGGACCTTGACTTGTCACATGAGTCTGAATTTCATATTTCCGTATGTGAAAAGAAGTATAAATATCTTCACACACTAGCCGTTCGCTAATTAGTACTGCGTCTTCAAAATTGTAACCTTCCCATGGCATATAAGCGACTAATACGTTTTTTCCTAAAGCGAGTTCCCCACCAACTGTAGCCGCCCCGTCTGCTAAAATTTGCCCCTTTTTTATACATTTACCCTGCTGAACCTGAGGTTTTTGATGCATACAAGTATTTTTGTTGGAACGTTGATACATAACTAATGGAATGCTTATAGTGTCCCCATTACTTGATAAAATGATCTTGTGAGTATCAGTATAAATGATCTTTCCTTCGCGTTCGGCTATAACAGACACCCCCGAATCTAGAGCCGTTTGGCGTTCCAGCCCAGTTCCAACAATGCACTTCTCGGATCGAGAAAGAGGAACTGCTTGGCGCTGCATATTAGAACTCATTAAAGCCCGATTCGCATCATTATGCTCAATAAACGGAATGAGGGAAGCTCCAATAGAAAAATATTGGAAAGGAAAAATACTTCTAAAACGAATCTGTTCCCATGCAATAGTCAAAAATTCTTGACGGTATCGAGCCGGAACAACTTGTTCCTCTTGAATACCCCGATTCAGGGCCAAAGAATTTCCTGCGGCTACCATATAATATTCATCTCTATTTGGTGATAAATAAATTATCTGTGCCTCTTTTGATCTCTCAGACATTTCATAAAGCGGATTCTCTATAGATCCCCAAGGACCAATCCTCACATGAATAGCTAAAGATCCAATAAGTCCAACATTGATTCCTTCAGACGTGTCAATTGGGCAAATACGCCCATAGTGGCTCGGGTGGATATCTCGTATCCGAAAGCTAGCAGTTCGTCCCGTCAATCCTCCAGGACCCAAATAACTCAATTTTCGCCCATGAACAATTTGTGTCAATGGATTAGTTCGATCCAAAACTTGAGATAAAGGGTGTAGGCCAAAAAAGGATTCATAAGTGGTTGTTAATGAAGTTGAAGTTACCAAATTTTGAGGAGTCGGTATCAATTTATGTCGGATTGCTCCACATATAGTTCCTCGAATCGAATTTTCTAAACGAACAAGAGCCAATCCGAATTGATCTTGTAACAGATCTGCTACAGAACGAATACGTTTATTTTTCAAGTGATTCATATCGTCAAATGTACCCATTCCAAATTTAATTCCGATCAAATGATCCGCAGCAGCCAATAGATCTCGTGGTAACAAAAATGTATTGTTCTGAGGTATATCAAGATTCAGTCTCCGGTTCATATTTCGTCGACCAATCCTTCCTAATTCACATTTTTGTTGAAAAAATTTCTTTTGTAATTCCTTACATAAGGACTCAGAAAATACCGGATCCCCACCGACACAAGCAAATTGTTGATAAAACTCCAAAATGGCATTTTCTTTGGATCCAATCTTTTTTTTCTCCTTATCATTCGAGAAAGACAAGAAAATTTCAGGGTAACAAACATTATCTAGAATTTCTCTTAGATTTGAACCCATAGCTGATGATAAAACTAGAATAGATATTTTTTGTTTCCTACTTACACGTGCCCATATCCTTGTTCTTCTATCAATTTCTAATTCCGATCTTCCTCCCCAATCTGATATTATAGTGCTGGTATAAACAGCATTTCCGTTATGATCCAATTCTGAACGATAGTAAATACCGGGACTTTGCAATATTTGATTGATCACAATTCTGTATATTCCATTTACTATAGAGGTTCCCAGGGAATTCATTAGAGGAATGTTTCCAATAAAAACAGTTTGTTGTTGCATATCCCTACCGGTTTTCAAAATTACTCCCGCAGGGACATATAATTCAGAAGAATATGTGAGTGATTCATACACAGCATCTCTTTCCTTTATCAGGGGCTCCACCAATTGATACCTTTCCACAAATAATTGAAATTCCATTTCTTGATCTCTATCTTCAATTTTTGGAAACTTATGAAATTCTTCCGTTAAACCCTGATTAATGAACCTACAAAATCCCTCAAATTGTATCTGACTAAATCCAGGTATTGTGAACATTCCCTCATTTCCATTCCGAAGCATCTTAATCTTAAGTTTCCAATTTATTTTTATTGAAAAAATTCTATTATTGATTCACTATTCATCGACCCATATGGATCGACCTAGCAATAATAGAATGTATATTCTGTTTACTGAATCACATAAAATTTTAGTCAACTCCATATATCTATTTCAAACGTATGAACGGAGATGGAACGGCGGAATAAAGAACATTTTGGGCGCAGGTTCAAATTTTTGACGGGTTAAATTGAGAAAATATTTCTGGAAAAAAAATTCTGTTACTTACACTTATGGAGCCTTGTTCAAAATTGGTCCAACTTCTACCTAACGTATTAGTATGATATTACGATCCGACGGGATACCACAAAAAGGAATGATTGAGATTGAATCTCCTCTTTATATCTATATAAATGAAATAAAGACAGAATAATCAGAAGCAGTATAGAGTTTTCCCTTTTTTAACACAAAAAATGGAATTTCATGTTCCAAAAAGAATTGGCGGATTTTTTTTGGTAGGGAGGGAAATTTATAGAATACGCTTGAATTATGTAACTTAATATAAATATACTAAAAAAAAAATATTGTATTTATTAAGTACATGTTGATACGGCTATCTATCCATATATCACATCCTTTCTTGCAATTTCTGGAGCAACATTAACATGGATCACACTCCACCAAAATTAGTATTTTATATTCAATATTTCAATCTATTTAGTCAATGAAAAATTGAAACATGAGAATTCTCTCTAGGGATATGTACATAAGAGAGAGACCCGTCTCGGTATCTGGGTAACAATTTGTGTTTTGGGGTTTACATATACACATATATGTTGTTATAATTGAAATAGAAAAGTATTTTTTATTGAAAAAAAAAAATGAGATTAGTCATAAATCGGTCATAAATCAATTTTCTTTTTCCATTCAAGGAAATAAAATTTTATCTCCGATAAAAATTGAAGAACCATTCACTAATTTCAATTTAAAGACTAATTTAAAGTAAATTGTTAATGGTTCCAATTTGCCCCGAATTTTTCAGTCTGTCGCCAGAATTTGACTCTCAATAGAAAAGAAACGAGAAGGGGAATTATTAACTTATGTATATTTTGAGATATAATAAATCGAAGAAAATAATAGAAACCAGATAAAAAAAAAGAATGTGTTTTTGAGGATTAAGTACAACGGGATTCAAGATAAAAAAAAAAGAGTTAGTAGTAGAAATATAATATGGCTAATATTTTTATCCATTTTATTTTGGATCTAATTTGGCGGCATGGCCAAGTGGTAAGGCGGGGGACTGCAAATCCTTTATCCCCAGTTCAAATCCGGGTGTCGCCTGATCCACCAAAGATTTTTGATTTCTTATTCTGCCGATCTAATTCGATGAATTATTGCTCCGCAAGAAGTAGAGGCGTGGACGTGTCAATACTTGATTTTTATAAACTATAGCATAGGTTTTAGAAAAGACTGTAACTTTTTTTCTTAAAATCTAAGTCTAGCCCAAATCAAATCGGCAGTAATAGGGATGAAGCAAAAACCTCAATTATTAATTTAATCATTGGTAATGATTGATTCTCACCATTTATTTCAAAAAATTTTGAAATAAATGGTGAGAATCAATTCCAGAATGGAATTAAGAACTAAGATCAGAAATCTCGATATACAAAGATTCCTAAGAGGCACCCCATTTTTACTACTAGAATAAAAGATTATATAAAAGACTAGCATATCAAAATCTCTTAAACAATTTTTAATTTTAAGTAGCGTCTCGTGATTCTGTTGGGTATTAAATTAGATTAGATACAATGATGGGAAATAAATTTAGGGCTTGTAGAAAGGCACGAAGATACTTTGTATTTAAACTCACGAAAGGCTATGAGTGCTCAGACATAGAATCAGAATAGTTGGTCGACTCTTATAGTATAGAGTAAAGGTAAAAATTGAAAAAAAAAAAAGAATATATGTATGTAGTAATAGTGGCAGTGGGTTCTACCGATTCTTTCATAGAAAGACAGTAAGCTTAGATCAAATAGAAAATAGAGGTATCTGATATATAGTTGTGTATAGAAAAGGCGCGTGTATCATCTTGTACTTAATACTTCCTGATTCTACCGGAAATCTTAAAATATTGAAACTTGTTGCAAATGTATTCATTGAATTGATTTGGTTCATCAATAGTCTTAAGTTAGAATCCTATTTTGACTCTGTGCCATTGATTCCACTATGATTATTAAATAATAATCGAATAATTCTTTCATAGAAATAAGGGACATAATTCACATGGATATAGTAAGTCTTGCTTGGGCTGCTTTAATGGTCGTCTTTACATTTTCTCTTTCACTTGTAGTATGGGGAAGGAGTGGACTCTAGTGCTGTGGACACTACAAATACTAAATTGAGTAATCGATTGCTCAATCGAACTGTATCAATTCTTTATTAATCGTTTTGCGAAGCCTTGCCGTAAAAAAAAAGTATTCAAAATTGTACTGGAATAGAGTAATAAATCATTATCAGAATTGTATTTTGCAACTCAAATCTACGCATAATAGAAGATTCTTTCCAACCGAATTTTGACTCAATAGTCTATATTTTTTTTTCTAAAAGAAAAAAAAAAATTCTGTTATTATGACACTATATATTTTCTTTCCACTGTAAGCGAAACGATTAGTGATTGTCCAAAGAGGTCCTACACATAATAAAATTAGATCTTTCTTCCGTTAGGCTATTTACATATCACACATTTCACATTTGTTTTAAACTTCTAGAAATTATACTTTTTTGACTCATCTCATGTTTTGTTTAAACATGAAAAACGGCCAGTCTAACCCCTTTTCAAAATCCGAAGAAGTTATCATATAACTACGCGGATCATCCATTAATTGTTCAATCAATGACTTCTTGAGATGAAAAAAAAGAAATAGAATTAAAGTTTTATCTTATCTATATATACATCTACTATATATATATTGTAATTTTATCTATATGAAGCCTATATTAATATTAGTATACAATACTAGCTAGTGTGGTAGAAAGAACTATAATATATAGTTCTTTCTACCACACTAGCTTAGATACTTAATAAGCTACTTCTGTTCTGATTCCAGCTCAGCGCAATCATTTCATTTAAGACTTAGAGTTTGAATTCTTTTCTTTCATTTCTTGAATCATTGAATTGAATTGAACTGCTAAGAACTGATAATTCAAGTTTCATTCAAATTAATCATTTTGGCTAACTGTTTTTACATAGATGATAAGTAAAAAAGCAGTAGGAATTAGAATGAACAGTGCAGTAGCAATAAGTGCGAGAATATTGACTTCCATAATCTAATCTTTTTTTTTTTCGCAATAACGTAACTCGGGATCTAATCCCATAGAGATGATAAATTTGATTCCTGTAAATTCAATGGGATGAATTGTATCTTGATGATACTGAATCAGATCAATATTATGAATAAAAATTTCTGATCTATCAAATCAATTTCTCGTTGAGAATTGAATAGTATAACATAGGGAGATCTTTTATCCATACAAAAAACCATTTTTGATTAGATCAGAAATACCTATCATTAGGTTTTCATCCTTTTTCCACTTGTTCTTTTCTATAACCTAGCATCTTATCTTCCTTATAAAATTCTTCTACTTATACTTATACATATACATAGGATTTTTTATATAGAATTATAAGGTATTATATAATATAACCGGTATTCTCTAGGGCATACAGAGAGACGAACAGTATAAGGATAAGTGAGATGTAAAAAAGGTAAGGTTAAGTCTAAAAAATCGACTATTCAAGCTTTACCTTTACTAAGAATAAGAAAAGAAAGGAGCCCCACTTGGTTTTGTTGGTCTTTTATTTTATCTTATTTTATTAGTATACTCCTTGTTTTGTTGGATTGAAGTTGGAACGTATACATCAAAAATTCAATATAAAATTGGAATGAGAATGAAATAAATTGTTTCAAATCAGTAGTCATAATTGAGGCTAAAAAAAAATTAGATTTAGAAAAGATGTGCTTTAACCTAAAAAGTACTTTGCCGGAGAATGAAATTCTATGAAGATTAAGTTCATTGTATATCATATAATAAATAAAGCTATTTTGTGTCTGTACCCCCCAAAAAATCTGAGCACTCTATTCCATTTCATTGATCAAGAGCAGAATGATTGAAAAAAAAAGAGAGTATTGGTATCTCTTAAACTTTAAATACTGAATATAGCAATAGTACCAATTGTACTAAATCTACATATATTTTTCCTTATCAATTAGTACTGGGGAAGAAAAGGAACTTCCCATATTTATCTGATGAGACATGCGAAACAAAAGAAATAATCTCCACGGTGCGAATTTGTTTGATTCCATTTTGCTCTTCGTCTTCCCTTTCGCAAAAATAGAGAAATTCATTTCTCAATTCATGAGATCCTAGTTCGGGACTGACGGGGCTCGAACCCGCAGCTTCCGCCTTGACAGGGCGGTGCTCTGACCAATTGAACTACAATCCCAGCGAGGTGTATAGCATATATATACTTAGGATTTCATAAGAATATTCTACTCGTCATGTTGGAACGTAACAGATATGCGAATGCTATATTGATATTATATCCACATAAACACGGGCTTTAGTGAGAGTGAGACGGATTATTAGTAACTAGTGATTTTTTATTTTATTGTTAAATAAAAATAATCAATCTTTCGCAGGCATTACCCTTTCTTTAAAAAATGAGATGAAAAAAAAGATAGAGAATTTTATTTTATTGTTAAATAAAAATAATCAATCTTTCGCAGGCATTACCCTTTCTTTTCTATAGGATAAATTAATTATATCTTACTCATAGGGCGGTGAATTCTTGGGCCGAGCTGGATTTGAACCAGCGTAGACAGTCGTCAACGAATTTACAGTCCGTCCCCATTAACCGCTCGGGCATCGACCCAAGGAAGAATTCTTTATATGCTTATTGATAATCCATGATCAACTTCCTTTCGTAGTACCCTACCCCCAGGGGAAGTCGAATCCCCGCTGCCTCCTTGAAAGAGAGATGTCCTGAACCGCTAGACGATGGGGGCATATTCGCCCGACCGTCATCATACTATAATGATAGTATGAATAGTTTTTTGGAATTGTCAATATAATCTAATGGTATGGCTAGATTCGAACAGTCTTTTTATATTCTGATTCTATAGGATTTTAATTTGAATTGAACGTTTTTTTTTTTTCTTCAATTTTAACTCATTGCTTCGTTTCTTGTTCAGATAAAATATGCCTATCACTATCTCACATTAAGTCAGAAAATTCAAAAACGATAAAAATTTTACCCCTTTTCTAGGTAAATAGAATTTATTTTTCCATTATTTCCATTATGAGTCTACTGCATATATGTATATATGCAGTAGACTCATAATGGAAAATGGCTAAGTCATGAATTGAGCGGGCCCTTTTAACTCAGTGGTAGAGTAACGCCATGGTAAGGCGTAAGTCATCGGTTCAAATCCGATAAAGGGCTTTTTTCATGAAACTCAAGTCTTTGTCTTCGTTTTTCATCGAAGAATACAGATATTTTTGATAATAAAAAAAAGGCAAACACTATTGTATTATTTATAATATAATGAGTTCTTATTATTTTATTTTGAGTTCTAATTAATAATTAAAAAGTTGAACATTTAATTATTATTATATTGACTAATTGAACTTAGTGGGTGGGGGCTTCTAGCCTGTAGTGACATAATAGTCCTCTTTATATCTTATTATTATTTATTTTAATATTCCAGGAAACATAACATAAATATTCTAGATATCCAACCCCTATTTATTAATCACAAACCAAAATATTCCTACTTCCCTATTGTTCCCACCAAACCTACCATAAAAATGGTAACTAAAAAAAAAAGTAAGTGGACCTGACCCATTGAATCATGACTATATTGGCTATTCTGATATTTAAATTCGATCTATATTAAATTGTAGAAAGCGGGTTTTTTATTTCCTTTTTTAGTTTATTAGATCACAAAAGACAAGAATTTGTCGATATTTATGATTTGATTTTCTTGTTAATGGACGCTCTATAGGAATAAATCGCTATTCTTTTCCGATACATAATATATATATATATATATAAAAGATATTGAAAAATGGATTTTTCAATATCTTTTTTATATTTCAAAATCTGATTCCCATATTGTTTTGTTGTTTTGTTTCAGCAATGCAAATAGAGAACGAACGCGAGAAAGGGGCCTTCAGTTCCAGTTTATCATTATTTCATTTAATATTTCATTTAGGGGCAAGGAAAAA